ATGTGCAAAATCATCTGGATACAATCTTCATTGTGTATCTTGATCAATTGAATCGTTTCATTGTGGATTCCTATATGAACCTTTTGTAGACGTGTTTCCGAGGATTCCTTTATCATTTCGTCCAACAGGCGGAGTTCCTCTAATTCGATGAATTTTTCAAGAAGACTCTTTTCTTGAATATCATTCAAAAAAATTTCAGATTGCTTAATATTCCACCAATTAGTAATCCAAGATTCCAGACTTTTTTGAAATGATAGAGAAACCCACCAGGGTAAAAATACTATAGATGCAAGATATAGAAAAGGAATAAATGCTTTTTTTTTTTCCATTTTTTTTTTTCATCTATAAATTGTTAACGAACCCATCGCGTTCGTTGACTCTATGCGATCTAATATTTCTATCAAACATGAGTTCTATTACAAAGTATCGAATCCATGAATCTATTCTCTGTTTTTTTTTTTTGTGATTTGATAATTCATTTTTGAACCTTGAAAAAATACAAAAGAATCCACTTCGAATTCAAATGAAGAAATAATAAAAAAATGTTTCCATATATTGCAATTGGTCAAATTCGAAGCAATTCCTTCCTTTCAATGAATTCGCGGCAGAATCAAAATAATATTCAATTAATTGAATATTATTTTGATTTCAAGACGAGAGAACCCACCTTCTACAAAAATAGCAAATATTTGGAAAAATTTCATACCTTACCCATAACACAAAATAAAGAATTGAGAATCTGAATGTAATGATCAAAAAGGGGTGGCAAAACAAGACAAAATTTGCATAATGATAATGAAATCATTAATTAAAAAGAAAATTCTCTTTAGAATTATAAGTAATAAGAAATACAATTGTTTGATCATTAAAGAGAACAAAAGAAAGATTGCTAAAAAAGAGAATCAATTTACATGATTTAGTTGTATTGTATCTAACCTACCAATTCCAAATACTGGGCTTAACAAAATTGATTTCTTTCGATTTTTTACTTTTTTTTTTTACTGAATTGAGTTAAGTAGATGTCCATACGAATAAAAGACCCCCTTTTTTGAAAGACAAATTTGTAGACAAAAGGGGGTTTCCTTTTTGGTTGTTCTGTATATGTCTGTCTTGAGCCGAATAGGCATTCTGATAAAATTTTCGTTAAAGTATTCCGCAGAAAAATAGGATTGTAGAATTTTTATTTTACTCCGAGCCGAGAATAATATTAATATAAGAAAAGAAAAAAAGTTCATTTCAAAATACTTCAATTGGTACACGCAAGAAATAGGCCAATTCAGCAGCTTTTTGTTCAATTTCTCGTGGAGTCAAATTCTCATCAGTACGAGTCAAAGGAATGGCCCCCTGACTTTTTATTTCCATATAAAGGACACGACGAGTATAAATACCCTCTTTAAGTTCTATTCTAATAGACTGAATATCTTTTATAAGAAATCGCAGCAAGATGCGACGATTTTTTCCAGGAAATCCCCAACGAAAGATACATACTATTCCTTCTTTTCTATCGAATCGATCATAACCACTACCCACATTCCACAAAATTGTACACCACAAATAGGAGCTAATAAAGAGGCCTGCGATACCATAGAAAGACATCACGATCCCTTGCGGAAAAAAAATTATTTGCTGGGGGGGAAATAAAGAAATAAAATTCCTACCAAGATAGCTGGAAATTCCAACCAATAAGAAACCTAATGAACCTAAAAAAAGGACAAATGCCCAGCAGAAATTATTTATTTTTCGAGATCCCGTTCTATGTTCTATCCATATACGTTCTGATCGCCAATTCATACTAGATCCGGTTGCATTTAATTTGAATTGAAAGAATATCAAAAATGAATTTGACTTTCTTTACTCTTTTTGTTTCCGATGTAACTCTCATCAACTAGTACTATTCTGATGTGAATCTTTACTTTAAATTAGTTAGATCGAAGATAATAAGATCTACCCCTATATCTTATCTATCATGTTTCCACATGTGTGTAAGGGCTCTTTCATTTATGTTCAGAAGAAATCACATGGTATACCATTCTGCTAAATCGATATCTGTATTATGATTCAAGTCTAAGTCTTGAAAAATTAGATTTGGCCCACAAGATCTAAACAATTTTGTTTTTTTGAACATGAAGAAATAAAGAAGCCATTGCAATTGCCGGAAATACTAGGCCTATTAAAGGCACAAAAATAGATGGAAAGTTTATAGTTGTCATAGAATGGGTACCCCGATTTACTATATTGTAATTGATTGTAATTGTACCTGTTTTTTATATTTTTTGTTGTTGTTATTATTATATTAATTAATTAATTAATATTCTAATTCTATAGAAGTGAGTATAGCATATAATAAATACAAGGAATGTTGAACTAACAAAAAACAGCTTCGACATATAATATATGCTAATCAACTTTGCTTTATTATTCTGCATCTTTTCTTCTTTTTTTCTTCTAATAACTAAAAAAAAAAAGAATAATGTTTTTTAGAAATTCAATTTCCAAAGGA